TACTGTAGTCCTTTCATCTGCTTTTCCCAGGTGCGGAGGGGCAGTTGACTCACCAAAGTGTGCTTTTGCTTTTGTCGTAAAGTCCCAATTGGGGTTCCCTCATCATTTCTTTCTTCTATGTACAAAAAGAATGAACCCTTACTTCCTCCAAGCCCATCAACAGGGGCCGATAACAACGTATAAGCAGCTAACAGCCTTTAGCAAGCTTTTATCTCGCCTATGAAACAGAAGATTTCTTATAGTAAGATACCAGGCAAAGGGCCGCAGCATATTCTATTATGAAAGTACCAAAACGCAAATAGACGAAGCGATCGCTACCTCCCTATTCGTGCAAAGTAAAGCCCGACGCTCTTCCTTTCGAGAGGAATCCTAGGAGAGGTAAGACCGTGCCATAGTAAGAAGCAGAAAAGGCAAAGTGAGGCGCGTTTATGCGTCAGCTTCCTCTTTGAGTGGTGGAGGTTAGTAGATTAATAAGCAAATAGTGCACCTCGACCTATTGGTAGAGAGCTGTAGAGAAAGAGTCAGATTAACTATGTAATTTACGTAAAAGTAATCTACGAAGATTGAGTATAGAGAGATCTCGAGATAAGAGAGAAAATAGAAGTCCTTCTAGGGATTCACATCGAGACGAAAAGAATGCCAGGACAGGACGTTGACCATCGGGAGAAGCAGCAGTGCCCTTATTATACGGGTGCGGGGGGTTCGTGAGTGTGGTTGGCGGCTTGGTTCCAGGGGTCGTCAGCGGTCTTGTACCAGGACCTTTGCCTTAAATAGGGAAATATCCATCCGGGGCGGCTTTCGCATCGTCAAGGACTAGATTATTAGGGGGCGCCGAAGGCTTTAAAGGGGGTATATATATAGTTCTACTATTGGACGCGCAAAGCGAGAGCATGGTAGCGAGTAAGAGTTCGATAAGCAGAAACGTGTGTTGAGCCGGCACGTCAGCAGTAAGGGCTAAATCCTCTTCCGCAGAATCCGCATCGGCGTGAACAGAGACAAAGGAAAGGGCCGATCTTTCCGCCGGGACTTTCTTCGGTGGAATCACCAAGTCTGGGAGTAGACTGAGCTCACTTGCATGTTCCCGAAGATATCCCATTCCCTCCACTATTACTACTGGGACATGCATGGCGTGCTGAAGCAGCAGATCCGGTGTCGGAGGCTCCAAAGGAAGGGATGCCTTAATAATCTAGTGGCACCTAATAATCTAGGGGTAGAAGCAGCCATATTCGTCAAGGATTGTTGACCGGAATTTTCTTACTTTCTTTAGGGGGCACTCTTTCTCTATACGAAATTGAGAAGAAGCAAGGTAATTTATCAGACTTACAGTACGAAGAAGTTACGTTTAGTTCGTAGCCCTAATAGATAGTAAGGCTGAGTCCGATAAATCGCCTCTTTCCCTTCCTGGGTGCACGCACTCAACCTATATAGTTGCAGATAACAAGCTGAGAACCCTTTAGATATAGGCGAGGTTTCTGGATTTAGGGAAAGGGCTTCGTAGATTACTTTAGGCGAACTATACGTTAGGAACAGCCTTAATCATTACTCACGAGAGCCCCCCTAGCGTAAGGCTGGGCCCCGGTAGACAGGCATTATTGAGTAAAGGGGAGTCGAAAAGCAAAGAAGTATTTTACCCATGGTATAGTATATAAAGCAAAATCTTAAATCAAATCAACCTAAGAGATGTGACTCATTGCAGCGAACATGCTGAGCTTATATAGCAAGGCGACGAAGTATGTAAAAGGGAACCCCAGATGGCAGTAAGTACGGAGGTAGTCACCATAATCAATCGGAATTCAAAGCGCGTAAGGGACGGAAGAAGAGAAAGGTCTTTACTTCCCCTAATCAGTAAGGGATCCCTATTCAGTAAGTTCTCATAAACTCAGTTGCCAGAATTAGTAGACATTAGTTCTCGTTCTATTTTCGTATAACAACAACGGCGACCTTACGAAAGAAATAAGCGAAGGAGCCGGGCAACATACGATAGGCTAATCAGTTAGGTATCACCGATATGCGAAGAGAGTGAGTCATGGTCCTTTTCTGCGGGGCCCTCACCACCTGAGGGGTGAATCCAGCTCCTAGCTGCTCCATAGAGTTCCGATCGAAGCGAGCAAGAGATAGCTGATAAATCACCTCGACCGACAGCTAAAGTCTTTCCGGGGTTGACGTACCGTTACTGAGTCACTTCTTGGACTTGGAATGCTTTGATTCTTAATGATCTTTTCTTCCCATTGTCATTGCCATTGTAGCACGTGTGTGGCCCAGCCCATAAGGGCCATGCGGACTTGACGTCATCACATTGGTATGGACTGCCATTCCCTCTCAGGAACTGAAAGTAGGACAAAGCAATTATGATGCCCCATTGCATTCCATCTCAAGCATTCAACTAATGATTCACACTATTGTGCGCGGGCTTATCATCACCGAACCGACGAAGAGGTTCGCCGATAAGCTCTCCCCGAGAATAGGCCATGCCTTGTCTAACGTCCCCTGTCGTACCGTTCGCTGCTACGCTGCTCACCTCTAACCCTATTCGCTTAGCTCTTCATTTCCTGTACGAGCCAAAGCTTAAAGTCTTGCTCAATTCCCTTGCTTTAGTAACGGCCCCTGCTTCAGTCAATAGATAAGTTTCTAGAATCGATAGTTACTAACCCCTTCAACAGCTAGAAAAAAGGGATTGATCTGCCCCGGTAATGGGCATTATGGTTTCTGTAATGGGTGTATCTTAGAAGATTATGAGATTCGTAGAGGCGAGGTTCCCAAGCAGTAAAGACCATACAGGCGGATTACTCAAGCTTGAAAAAGGATTTACTCGAGGATGGTAGGCAGATTCTTCGATTCGGATCATATTTTGAGTGAATTCGCTTCGGACGCAGAAGAAGGTATGACGTAGGGCAAAGCTTTTTACATGGAACTGAGTGAGATAGATAGCCTCGGGTAATTCATAAACGTAAGATCGAGATTCCGACATTGACTACTCCCTATTCTTTCATTTTATTGTCTCCCCCACCTTTGTCTTTGCCCCTCTCTTTTCTTTCAAGCCAAGGAAGGTAGATGAGACGTAGCTTATTGTTGGTTTTGGAGCGTCGTTGGAAGCTTTGGGAACTGGGCCTACTCGTGCCCATCCTGCCTAAAGAGCGAGGGCGACTTGGATCCCCAGCGAAGTTGGTTCAGCGAATAGCATTGATAGCGAAGTTGGTTCAGCGAATAGCATTGATTTTCCGAGGTCTATGCCACACTCAGATCAAAAACCAAGGCAAGCAAGGGCAAAAGAGAAGATATCTCAATCCCACTCAAAAGCCATGCTCTTTTATCTTTCTTCCTGAGATCGACGCGAGATGAACCACCCCTCTTCTTGCTGGTAAGTTGCACAACCGGCCCTAACGTATACGCAGCTTTGAGTATATATACAAAGAAGGCAATATCTCCAAGTACGATACCATGCCGATAATAAAGCCGAGAAGACTTTGAGGACTGATTCAAAGCAGAAAGACTAAAGTCGGAGAATAGCAAATGGGATCTTCAAAGTGGTGAACGTAGGAGCCAAAGTTATTCTGTTCTGATAATATGATATTTCGAAGCTAATCTGCTTTCGAGCCTGTAACGAGCGTTCCATTTTGAGACTGAGATAATATGAGCTTTCAGAGTTCAAGTCCGGTTAACTCACCATTTCACCGCCAGACCAGCTTCCCGTCGCCTTACCAGGTGAGTATATGTGTCAGCTGCGGTCTTTGCTCCATTTCTGACCGAAATTCTCGAGTTTTTTCTTTCACAAATGGATGGGAGAGCTCTTCCTATTCTGGAAAATAATAATAGTTATGAATATGAATAATAGTTAAGATCATAAGATGAAGACATCTGTAGGGTTTCGACCGAAGCATCGGAAAGCAGTCTAACCTGGCTCTATAGAAAAGTCCCTTATAGAATCAGTTCTTTCGTCTATATGCAGTGGATCTTATAAGTACACTGGTACTGTTCGCCGTAAGGCACGAGGTGAGAAAAAGCGAAAACTCTTGCGCCATATGTACTGAGATTGTTCGGGAGACATGGTAAAAGCACGGCCCGGAAGATCTTGAATTCACAGTGGCCCTATTCTCTTATTCGTTTCCAGTTGACTATTCATCTGGATCTATCAACTCTTCAGCTAGAGAAGGCTAACTCTGAATCATACTTTTCTTTTGCTCTCCATACTTTTATAAAGATAGGAATTCTCTTCTCACTTGAGAGATAGCATAGGGGAAGGAAAGGATAAGAACCTATACAGGGAAGGGAAGTCAGCTAGTGACTTCAACCCGATAGCTAGAATCGGAATCTAGAATAGAACCCCAAGCTCAATCCCGTGAATCTTCTATCGATAGTAAATTAGACGCTCTCTTACTAGGAAAGCTTTTCTAACAATCCCCCAGTCGAACCAATAAAATGAATTGAATCTGCATCATCTCTTGACTCTCTTTGTTGTCATGGGAGCCTATAAACCAATTCCTTGTCTTATATAAACCAATTCCTTGTCTTAAATGATTTATTTAATGGAATCATCCTTTTGTCTCTCCTTAATGGCATAAGGTGCTTAAAAACTGGATTAGCCTGATTACCTTACACGAAGGAAGAAATGGGAAGACTACAGGTTTCGGTTGAGGTAAAAGGGTTTTCAGCATCTATCTCTGGATTGATTATTTATTTTCTTGGGGAAAGGTGGTTCGCCCTCGCAGCTTCCTTGATTCTTAGCCTATTCTATTCCCGTTCGTGAGCAAATTGCATGCCTCGACCGCTACTTGCTCTTTCTGTGGAATTGGGTAGCCTTTACTTTGAAGGTGAGTGAAGTTCATAAGCCTAAGAGGATCAATCCGTATGAGATGAGAATGCTCTGTAAGACCTTACTCGACTCTAGGAAGAGGAGATAGGAATAGAGACTAGATGTGAGTGTCCGTCCCAACGTTTATTCTTATTTATCAAGTACATCTTTTTCTCACCTATGCCAATAACTGTAGTAAAGGGCCTCGCAATCATCAGGTACATTAGACCAGTGAGTTTAAAGCGTGGGTGCGTCCGTGGTTGGTATTTGTTTGATCACCACGCTACCCTTGGCCATGAATGAGCCTGATAACCCTTTTCGTAGATTGCCAGCTCGTTCTACTCTGGGTAATAGTAAGCGTGAGCAGAAGAGTGATCCTCTAGAATAGGCCGAAAACAGAGGGAATAAGGCTGAGTAACGTGGGTACCATGCCGCCCCTCCTTGTATCAATACTTTAATCACGATTCTTTGGCTATATAAAGCCTTGTGAGAGACATTGAAAAGACAACTCGAATAACACAGCCAAATCGTTTACAACAAGAGATCAACCCTGGCAGACAGCCCTGTTCCAACCCGGCAAAAGGCAAATAAAAAGCCCACTAGAATACCAACTGAGGCATTCAACGTCTGATTATCGAGTTAGATGCCCAAGTGGTAGTCCAATTCTTAAGGAGAACGGTGATAGTCTCGCATCCTTGCTATACACTGATCAGAGATTGCTTAGAGTTAATCAAGGGTGATTGGATCGTGGATATCAGACATATATGTCGAGAAGGTAACCGTTGTGCAGATCGCTTGGCATACTTGGCTAAGCTGCTTTCCCGAAACTCTATTCCTATCACGCAAGAAAGAGACATCTTTAACTGAAATGGATATCTTTCGGTCTCAATTTACGTCTTTCAATCTGATGGTCGGAAATCATCTTTGCAATAGAAAGAGGGTCTGAAAGAGCTAGGATAAGATCGAAGCTGCTATACGCCCTATATGCGTAGACATCGACCTAAGTACCCTACCTTAAGAGATCGAAATCACTACTGATTTAGGTACATTCTGGCAAGAAGTTCAAGATCAATCCTACCTACTTCTGTGGATGGTATGCCCGGGATGGTAGGCTTTCGGATCGCATAAAGGCCGTTGTGCTGCCTAGACTTCAACCAATGCAAACAGGAAAAGGAGACATGCTTTGTAAGTGTAAGAGAGAGGTCTTTTTTACCCTACCCTCCTTATACTGCTTTCCGTTCGCTCCAAAGCTTTAGAATATGGTTACGTCCCGATCCCGTCCTTATCCTGTATCAATCCATTGCATAAGTCATTTATTGTCTTCTTCAATAGCTCAAACTGCTGCATCAGATGGGATTGTTTTCGTGGGATTTACTGTTTCTAATTTGTAGCATGAGTCCTCCTTAACTTTATGAATTAGCATCCGGTTCTAGCCTTGTCTTAGTTGTCTGACTCTGGGTAATACCCGAACTTCCTTTATCCATATCCATCCCTTACTTAATATCGGAATGGGGAAGAATGCCTAGAACCATCAATCGTAAAAGAAGAAGGAGCTCAAGCGGATTCAGTTCTTGCTTCCGACCTGGTCCTTGGTTTAGCTGCAGAGACGTAAGAGTAGGAAGGTTAGCTCTTAAAGTGCTTCTTTCTGCTATCGGGTGCAGCTATAAAACTCCATTTCAGCTTGCAGGAAGGGGGCATTCTTCGTTGATCACCCTATACATACGGATCCTCACGGGTCACAAATAAATTGTTGGACTGAAGGGCAAGGGCCCGGTCTCATCTATCACTTAGAAAGAGAAAGCGTCTATATTCCCTGTGAGAAATGACTCACTATTGGTCGTTGTATTTCTTTACGTAGGATGGTCGTACAGATTATAAATAAAGAATGGAACTCCCACTCCCAAGTCGCACTTATATAAGCTCACCTCAAATAGCGTTTAAAAAAGTTAGAAAGATCACTCTTTAGCATAGGAGTTTCTTCAAGATGTGATCGACCACGTTTGAAAACAAGCCTTCTCCATAGCATTCGTTAGCACATCAATCAAAGCTCCTTTTGTCGTAACCGAGAAATTATGAAAGAACCCATCCTGATAACCATCAATACGAGGTTCCTTCCAAGGCTGAATTTGAAAGAAAGCCTGATGGACCTCCATCTCAGTGATGCCCGCTACCAAACTCCTTTCTTGCTCAAAAGAAATTATAGGGCAAGGCAGGACTAAAGGAGATAGCTTATACTGCTTCGAGCTCGGACAGGAAATGCGTAAGGTGCTGAGAATTAAATGGCATAAGATTAATTAGCGTAGGAAAGCCAGAATACGGACCATCGAGACAAAGAGAAAGGTCTATTTATTTAATTTAGTTATTCAGTAGGTCTAGCCTTCATGTCCAGCCTAACCAAAGCATATCCACCCAAGTCCGGACAAAAGGCTTTACTTTCTGGTTTCGTGAAAGCTGGTAAAAAGATAGTTTTTCTTGTTCTTTGCTTTTCTGGAGTAAGCGACTGAACCTATATTCCTTTCTATGTGTCTAATCAAATATGCCCGTTTTGATCACCGGTCGGGATGCCCCCTTAACTCATCCGGGTGTCGGAGCCGCACATCGAAGAGTAAGACCGGGCTGACTCGCCGAACTGTCTGGGTTGATAGCCGACCTGCCGAACATCGATAGGACCTTTTCCACGATCAGATCTTGAAAACCTTACTAGAAATCTCACACATATAAAAATGCATTACACACGGGGGTTGCGTGCAATCTCTCAACACATGCAAGATGGATTCATTGCTCATGAGGATCCTTCTAGTGCGCCTCTCGGTTCAATCAACCAAACTTACTCTTTCGACTTAAAAGAAGTACTCCGCTTCAAAGCCGATACCTATACGAAGGTTACCCACTAAGGGAACCGAACGTTCAGAAACGGCATAGACAAGCGGGTTAGTTGTAGACTATTCCTATACTGAATTAGAATTAGTCCGAAGAAGATGGAGGAAACTCATCATCTAGCTCAGTAGGAACGAGAGAGGCCACTAGCCAATTAATAAACTGAGCAGGAAAGTTAGGAGCCTCATTTCTTTCCAGAACTGGGCAAGACCCGTAAGTGTGATCCCTTTAAGTAGCTTTCGGTTTTAGGATTTCCTGAACGAAAGGTTGCCTAGAAACTTGAATCTACAATGGCATCAGATGAAGGAAATACTGACTTCTTTCTCTCTGGAAATGCATGGAGCAAACTATGTATGCTTAGCCCATGGGATTGGACATCTTTTTCGTTACAAAACATCATACCCCCCTACCATGCGTAAGGCCATAAAGCGAAGAGTCGGTCTTCCATTCTCTGCCGGTGAGTTCCTTTTTTGGGTTTCCAAGTACCGTACCGAAAGCAGATTAGTCATCGGGATAGCCCGACCTTTAGCTCATTCATATGCAGACGATTCGCCGACAAAAGGACCTCGCAGTCAAGACCGACAAGAAAACCCCAGGCAAGTTCATAGGTGATGGAAGAGGATGCCTTGTTGAGTCAATAGCTGCAGATGCATAAGTAGGCATAGCTGCCAGTGGGAAACCATATCTCTCGGGCATTTTTTTGGCTTACATTCCATAGACAATTAACCCCTCTTTCGAAAGACAGAAAAGAAGGTTAGGAAGTTAGTTGGATGATTAAAGTTCAGGAAAGACTAAAACCTCAACCTCAGCATCAAAGAAAATTGAAAGAGATATTCCCCATCCAATAAGCAGCGGATTCCATTGAAGTTTGACTTAAGCTTTTGAGTTAGGAGTTTGAGCAGGAAGAGGCATAATAGGTATCAACCGGAAGCAGTGCAAAAATAGTGGGAGAGGCGGTCGGAAGGATTTCACGCTAGCCGTAGAACATGCATGAATGAATGAGACCATAAGCTTTTGCCGTCAAGTTAGAAACTATTTATATTACGAAGTTCGAGTAGACACCTTTCTTTCTTCGAGGTACTACCTAAATATAGGGCTTTTGTCAATTGAGTCGATCGATTTCTCATTCAATTTATTAAACCCGATAGTAGGCGCCCGTTTTGATGCAAGTCAATCCCCACACAAGAAAAGAACCACTCTGAATACTCCTTCTACCTGGGGCATGAGCTCTTCCTTCTTTCTTGGTTTATCTCAAGAGCTGATCTTAGAGTATGGGAAAGTCGCTTTCTCTAGCTTTCTAGTTTCAACTCCGCTACTCTACTTATCCGCTCCTCTCCTTAAATTAAGGGAATAGCTCGTCTTCGAGGCTTTGGTTTTGGGTCTGAGGCTGGTAGGAAGGGGAAATCCAGAGAGAGATGCTGAAACCCCAAGGCAAGAATACAGGATAGGACGCTTTGGCATGGCAGTTCTCCGATGAAGAATCTTTCTAGATGTAAAATGCCGATCGATAGGCGATTTAGCGAAGGTTACAGAAATGGAGTGAGGGTTAATGATGGGCTTTCTTTCAGGTACAAGCCAACGTCCACGGTGTAGTAGTATACCCAGTAACTAGAGAAAGCTGCGTTGGAAACAGCAAGGGAAAGAGAAATTGTTTTGACGGGCTTTCTTTCCTCAAAGTTAACGATTGAAATCGACATCTATATACGCAAATAGAATCATTGATTTCATCATAAATTCTCTCGTTGGTATCGAAGAGGATCAGGAGACCGCTACGTACCATCGCTACCAGCAGCGGAGTACTTACTTGACTAAGTAAGGGAGTTAGGAAAAGCCAATGCCCCTTTTTCTTGACTGTTAATCTTCGTTACCGGACTTAAAGGAATCTCGTCCCTCAACTTGTTCATTAGGAAGTCAGTTTCTATCCGTTGAGTAAGAATCGAAGGCTGCCTCTCCGAATCGAACGAAGAATCAAAATTCCTCGGTCGGGGTTTAGCTTGACGTGTAGCATTCTAATCTTTTCACTGCTACTTTCTTTTCGATTACTAAGGTAGACAGACTGAACACCAACTTAATCTCGAAGGGAAGAAAGCAGTCCCTAAACAATTGAAAGAGTTATTATCCTAAGTAGGGACATAAGAGGCTATGACAAGACCTTTAGTCCGGCCGTTGAGTATAATAACCGAAGGGCTTTTGTCTATTCCATTTCCCATTATCTTGCCGATGAACTTGACGAGTCCGCAGAGCTATATCCATCAACCGTATCGGGATTGCTGCTTATTTATTTGGTTGGGGATTATGTATTTAGGAATTGAGTTTAGTTAGATAGAAGAAATGGAAGAAAGCTATAACCCGCTGCTCTTACTTAAGCCGAAGCTCTTAAATAGGTTCCAGTCTTGCAGCTACGCCTTTGAAGCTAGGAATTTCCTTTGAGCTCGAAGGAAAGAATAGAAAGAAAAGAAGGAAAACGAAGCTCTCTTAGCGCTTTCCATGGAAAAATAATAAATCAATAGACGGTTCATGCAAGTTTATAGAATCTATGGCTTCTAGAGCGGCGAGAGTGGGATAAGGTTACTCAGCGTCTTCTGGTGGTGGTTGAGATGTGGTCTTCCTCTGGGGATGGTGGAAGAGATTCCACCGGCATATCGATAAGCCTCTGCAAGACCTGCTTACATTGCGTGCAGTGGGAATGGAAAACCTCTATTTACAAACTTCGGCTTTCAAGCTGGTTATAAAGCTTCCTCTTTTGCTGGCGGGTCTATCTTATCTTCTTCTGAATGGTTAGGGAATGTAGACGAAAACCCGAGAGTTTACGCTATTAAAGCAATGAAGAAAGGAAAGGAACCTGGATTTAGTGCTACTGCTGGTAACCCTTCCAATGGCGGGGTGAATCCTACGTACTTTATAAAATAATCTTACTTGATCGATGTCCCATATCGAGTATCTTCAAGCTTTACTTCTTATCTTTCTGAGCCTGTGCTATCATCTGCAGTTCAAGCAATTGGTTTAGCAAGGAGATATAATCGATTGCTAGAGGACCGGGGAGCATTATTTGTAGTTCTCAAGTAATAGTAAACTATCGAATCGAATATAACAAGTTAAACCCAAGTTCTGTTAACCGGGTATGGGAAAGTAGCTTTCCTTTCGAATCCTTTCTCAAAAGCGGGATTTCTCATTGAATTTCTTAACGTGAATGTCAAAGTAAGCAAAATCCTATTCAAATCTGATACCTGAATAAGACTTTAACGCGTATTTAGTATAAACAACCCGTACCTCTGATCCCGTTTTTTCAGATCTGAGACGGAAGCCAGATTCAAATGCTAGTCTTTCTTTTGGATATAGCACACGTAATTAATTGGTAAGGTACTCGCATCCCTCTTCGATAACCGGAGCCGACATAAAAGGCTCTGAGCTCGAATATAGCTCTTCTGATTCGTCAAGTTGGGCTCTTATGCCCCTCTTACATAGACCGTGTCAGGCTCGTTGAGACCTTCAACAGCTTCATGCGCGAGAGAACAAAGACTCGCACTCGGAAAGAGCGATCTACCTTTTATACTTTATATCTTGCTCAGGGGGGAATCAAACTCCGAAAAGGTGGCTTTCTATCTCACTTCGCTAAGCAGCGATAATTGTACTGCCGAAGCTCTCTTTCCAACGCCCGCCGATCGTACTTCCGTAGGTAGCAATCCGTATTCTTTCTTTTATCGATCTACTGCTAGCTTTCGCTTATCCGATTCACTCACATCCAACTACTGAAACAGGGACCAATCATGTTGATTGCCTATCCGACCCAGCTCTAAGAACTGGTTTGTTTTTTGAATTACAGACTTTATCCTATCAATTGGAGAGGCCTCTAGTCCACAGTTCTATTAAAAAGGAAGGGATTCCTTAGAGATAGTTCGAATACAATACATCTTGCGGAAGCTGGAAATCCATCCCGAGATCAAAAGAAATGGATAATAAAGAGGACGACCGTATACTACGAACCTCTTTCAACCTACCTTTGACTTGACAATCCCCTTCTTGACTTCGGTAGCACAACATTCTGGATCACCTAAAGAATGAAGGTATAATAAGCTTGGTCGCCCAAGTCGCATCCACTCACTTAATCTTCGTCCTAAGTAAGGGTCCAAATTCGTTTCTGCCTCGTCAACTGGTGGGTTGGCAGGGTCTTACTGGTCGATTCGAAGAGCATCCTTTGGTGAAATTAACCGGTTCTATTTAACATACTACTCAATCCAAGATCATGCCTTGGGAGTCTTACTCCAGATTCTATTAATAAATATCATTAAAGAGGCCTACTAAACTACTGGAAGTTTCAACCTTCTTGACTATGACAAGAGTCGCTCTTAGCGGATAACCCCAACCAGCTATGAGAATCTCTTTTCCCCTGTGTTCGTTAAATCGCTTTTAGGACTTAATTCCTAAGGCCCTAGTGGTATGAGAGTACCTTGCCTTTGGGACATCTGCCTTACTGCCCTAATAGAGAGCAGAAGGAAAAGTAGGTGGGGATTGATCCACCAAGCTTAGCTTTATTAAAGCTTTCGTGAAGGTCTACACACATCGAGGACGAATCAAGGCGGTTCGTCTATTCCAGGTATTCCCGTGAATCAGCCATCGGACCCAGAAAACGTGAGAAATCGCGCACTACAATGGCCTCTGCCTTGATCCTGCTCACAGGTTATAGTGTACTATTTAAATAAAAATAGGTTAACAGAGAGGATCCTCGCCGGAAAGAAGAAGGAATAGACACAACCACGGGGCAGGTGCCGGAATGGATAAGAACTCAATTCAATACAGCGGGATAAAGACTATTCCCGCACCGGGTTTTCAAATAATGACAGTAGTAACGGGTGTATATTAGAGAAAGCACTCTATCCTATGAGCGCTTAACACTCTCCTCCACCAACAACAGAACCCGGGTCAAGTCGAAATCATGATGATACTAAAATGCAATCGAGGGTAGGAAATAAGTCAACTTCACTTCCTTTTCGAAATATAGTAGCCGGAAACCACCTAACCTATAAACATATTTAAAGGGTTAGCTTTGCAGCAGGTCCACAAGCAAGAGCTTGACTGGGCATACTGAGTATAGGGCTGATCCAATATGACAGGCTCAGATGGTCGCACCTTTAGAAAGCGTGGGTAAAACTCTGCCTTTCCAGATCCAGAAGCCTCATCCTTTATTTATTCCGGATTTGAGTAATCAGAAGTAAAGGTTGGGAAGGGCACGGGAGTGTGCGCTAGTTATTGAAAATACTATCCCACGAGCGTGTAAAGCTATACGATTGGCTAGCTAGCAGCTTTCGAGGGGCTAGTTTTCTTTTCTTTTGATGGAGATGCCCCTGTTGAATTCCTTTCTTTATTGGTTGGATTGGAGTTTGAGGTTATAACCTCTAGTTGAATAGTATTGGATGATGGCAGCGTATAAAAGGTGGCGAGCTAGGATTCCCATAGTTCGTTGTAGTGAGTCCTTTTACAACTCCAATGCCGGACAAAAGACTTGCTTGTGTTCTTGCGGACGAGTTTATCACTCTCTCGGGAAATGGAGGTAAAACGAGGGCCTAAATGAGCATAGGAGATAGAGTTGAAGAGAAATACCTAATAGTTAAAGTAAATGACGAGCCAGCCCTAACCTAATCCCTATTTTGATTTATGAGTCCAAATGAGAGAACAGTAACGAGGGCCAAAGCTCTGCTTTTGTCCACCACCCGGATACCGAATGTAGCGCTTTAAGTCGCTTTTCAAGCTTTTAAAGCGAGGTATGAATCTGCCTAAGGTAAGGGAAACTATCCCCCCAAAGAGAAGATACAAATATTGATCCCCACGACGAATGTTAGTAAGGCGCTGAGCCGATAGTAGAGCTGATACCTTTGACGTTTTCAACTCTTTCTATTCGAATTCCTATTTTAGGGGTTTTAGGTACTCTCTCAACCAACTAAATTGCTTGTCTTGTCCGGTACTGGAAGCCTGGATAGCGGATTATCTTATTTATCTTTCCCGGTTTCAGAGCCAGGCATTAGCATTACTTACCTTACCCTACTAGCTCATATGCTAGCTGCACTAGAAGACCATTTACTTTACTTACTCGAGAGAAAGAAAGGCCTAACCGGTCTTTGCAAAGGTCTGGTGGAAGAGAGAGATCCTATCACCCCTTCTCCTTATGTCGAATCTCCAATAACCCCTTCGCAGCGAATCAGCTCACCTGAATTCGTCCTGAAACTATTAAGAGAGAAGAAAGAACGGATTGATTCCATTAAATCACTTATCGGACTATATGCCTTACCATCTCAATCGTACTCTGCCCCCTTCGCTTACTCAAGTAGAAAGAATAGGGATGGGGGAATAAAAGGGGATGGTAGATAGGCTACTATTGTATTTCCCATGGGATAGTCTTTCCTATTGACTTGCTTTGCTGAATCTGCTTGAGCAAATAGAGCTAGAACAAGGAATGGCGAATCAATAGTAGATGGTTCTGAAGCAAGGGCCTTACTAAAGGGAAGCCCCTTACGCCTTCAGTCTTGCAGCTGCAGCAGAAGAGTTCCGATCGATCCAAGACAACAATTTCCCTAGCTCCTCTATCCAGTGCGCCTAAAGCAATTGCTTATGCTAGTGACTAGAATCGACAACTAAACCCCTTCTCATTCATCTGGGAATCTCAAGAGAGTCTCGATTCTTTACTTCCTGGGGATTGATTGGCGGCATAGTGGTCCGGTTCGCATATGATACCTAACTGGTGCTGGTGTCTAGGCCGGCCTCTCGTAGAAGATGCCGAATGAAGGTTCACCTGAACCTGTATTATCTGTTGGCTATAGGAAGTGAACACTTGACCAGTTCGGGAAATTCTACTATTATTGGGTTATCAGCACGAGCTCTAACCAACTGAGCTAATAGGCCCCGCCCCCACCCTAATTAACGATGGAAAGACGAAGTGAGTTACCCGGTAATAGGGAGATAGATCCCGCTCCGAAGCGAGAAAGCAGAAGGTAAAGAACCTTGAGTAAGAAGTTGGGGAATAAAGCAAATGGCAAGATGATGAGATAAAGATAAGGCAGTTCCGCTCTTACCCAGTAGAACCAATAACAACATTCCGAAATTAAGGTTCGGTCTTTGGCAAGTTAGTGGGTTTCATCCAAGTGAATAGAAATATTAAAAAAAACTGAAATCCTGTGTAAAACGTTAAATGTATCAGCTCGTTAGCAAAGAACTTATCTAAGAATCTGGGATTGTAAACAAACGTCTCTGTTGGAATCTTTGTCTACTATTCCATGAAGTTGGTTCTTATTTGCCTATGGAATCGGCTAAGATTGAGAATATCCCTATTCTGCGACAAGAACAACTCTAAGAAGTTAATCAGAAAAGCATACCCCGAATAGGACGGGAGAGCTATTGATATAACTAATTAGAAATATGTGTCTAAGCAAGATAAGGAACCACTTGTTTGGGAGGAATTCAGTCAGATCCAAATTAAGGAATTCCCCAAGGGAGCTTCAGGTGTAAAATCGCCATTTACAGGAGAGAAACCAGACGATGAGCGCCAATCGCCCTTACTAGAACTGAGGTGCTCGTGCTTTTTGCTTACTTATCATATTCCGCTAAAGAATCTTCTGCCATTAAAAATGAAACTGCGAGTGGAGTGGGATTTAGCTCAACGAGTGGGTGAGTTATTGGTGGGTCACGTTCTAATAGAGGGGCTATCCCCGAAATAAACAAATCTCTAGCCCTTCCCACGTACACTTAATTCATGATGTACACCACTGACAAATACACCATTTCTATCAATCTCAGGGTTTTAGACCGGTAATTCCATCACTTCTCTCTTACGAAAGAGGGCATTCGTTAACAATAGTTGCCAGGTTGTTTGTGCCAATGTGATATTGATCCAGGCTTTCAGTCTACACCATAAGGTGAGGCACTCTTTCTCTTATATAGGCTATTTGGTTTGGCCTTGAAAGAATCCAATTCTCCAAATCCAATGTATAGAAATCCTACTGAGACAGACCTGGATTTAGAGTTAACCAAAGAGTACGGGCCTTACAGCAATCTCGCAAAGCATGAAGCAGAGATTCCCCACCAGAAGAGCAGATGAAAGAAGTTGAATAAGAGAGGATGTGCCGATAATGAAGATATTGAGGAGTGGGCAAAGAACCATTCAGAATTCTACAAAGAAAAATTATAATTTTGTTGGGGAAAGGAAGAGACCACACTTTATGCCAAGGTAACGTGCTAGGAGCATCAGCTTGCATTTGGGCAAGATAGGCTGATTTGTAGGAGAATCTACCATCACCCTCTATACGCCAAAACCAAGAATCATCATCAGCATCTTCTGTATCAATCCACACAGAAGCAATTTTAGCAACCACAGATGAGGGCAGAATTTCATTCAAAGCAGAGTCAAATTCCACGCCCCATATTCATCACAATAATCAGCTACTAGAAGAGAAGCTTCAAAATTCGATAGAGGGTGCAGAGCATGTTGGATCAAAGGGCTGTCAGGCATCCAATTATCAGTCCAAAAAATTGTCGTTTTTCCATTACTAATGCTTACTCCAAGGCCCTGTAGTAAAACCTCTCTTCCTTTCAAAATACTGTAAGAATCAGTGGGCTTATGGGGAACTGATAGAAAATCATGATGCTTTAGATACTTGTGGCGTATGACATCCACCCACATCGAGTTTTCTTCAGTTATGATAGACCAACCAAGCTTTGCTAAGAAGTCGAGATTTGCTTTACGAATATCCCGTAAGTTCAAACCCCCTTCGAAAGCGAAGGGCCATTTCAAGTAAATTTCAAAGGCTTCCATCGAGCCTCTTGAACTGCTGCATCGATCAAATGACCAAGTTTCTCTAGACAAAGAATGAATAGATAGGGGGAAAGTGGGTCACCTTGTCGAATCCCCCTTGTAGTAGAGAAGAAAGGCAATCGTTCTTTTCTCGCCTAGACAGTTAAGCGCAACAAGCAATCGAAGCGCAGGTGCAAAGACTTTTGAAGATTATTATACTCCCTATCAAGAAGACACCTAGGTAGATTGCAAGGTAGCCAGCCCTTTCGCATCTGTAATGCCACGGTGCCGTCAATAGCTACGCAGCGGCCATGCTAGTCTTACTAAAAGCTCCTTAAGAAAATGTACTTGAAGGGATTAACTGAAGCTACATACCTCCGGTGTGCTACCAAGCAGGGTATCTCATTTTTTAAATAGGTCGGATAGGCGGCTTTAAGACTTTATTAAAGAAAGGATGCCAATCCAAAATCATCTTCAATAAAAAACCTGGCTCAGCAAGACCTTTTTTCAAGGTTTCATCAGACTTTCTTTTCAAGCGAAACGTCCGGTGGTAATTATGCCTTTCTTATTGTTGATGTTCATTCTCTTGCGATTCATTTAGACCTTTCTGCTGTTAAGCATCATCCTCTCCATGGCTATGAGTAGAAGTGGTTCTATGGGCCCTGCCCAGTAGACAGGCTATCTTACTTGGCTTATTGATATTGCCCTTGTGAGAACTGTCTCACCATGTCTTACTGTGGTGGTGTGCTGAACAGGTTAAAAAAAAGGTACGCTTATAAGGCTATGCAATACTAGGTGATGATATCGTGTTTTCACCGACCCAGAGGTCGCACGAGTCTATGAATCGCCTTTGCGGTGGCTTAAAGTAAAGATTGATTATCAGAAGTCGCTTATCTACAGGACTGGTTCTGCTTAGTTTCCCAAACGATTACGGATTCGAAACCTCAGTAAGCATGTGAGTCCGGCATACGTGAGAGCCTTATTGAAGACTTTGGACACCTCCCTACCTAGGGATGATTGGGCGTAAGATGAGGTATAATTTCATCCGGTTCTCAACTTTTGCTCGTGTGGGCGGTGTTCAGTATAGGAGTCTGTCCAATCTGCTCCGTAAAGTACAGCGGCTACGCGGCTAAGAAAAAGAGATGTTTAATACCATATGAAGAACCGAGACCGGGTGAGATTTATCACACCCCCGGTCTTCACTAGCAGAAATATGAACAGTACTCCTTAGGCTGGTGCAAAATTAGGTGACTTATAAAGGAGCTAAAAAAGCCTATTCTATTTCAGCTGATACGAATGTGTAATAAAGTAGGCGAACAGGAGCTTTAAACCCGAAGAAAGCCTCTTAGAAGGATTGCTAAACGAATCCTATTATATATCGGCCCGAAGAAGGAGTCTACTCTGAATCTTCTGATCTTTCCTACTTCGCTCCCTTTTTTCTTTCTATTACGAAATTGATTTAGATTCATCTCTGAACGATAAAGAAACTGGCATGTTGATAAATGAAACCAAAACTGATTCCCATTCGCCTATAGGATAGCAATAGCATCGGGAATGGAAGCTTGGGACCCCTATCTACGATAACAAACCAATTCAGCTCATGATCAGGGATGTCAAACTCTAGCGTGAGACAATCGGACTTTGCTTTGACTTGAAAACCGATCGATCGGCATGCCTCGTGGTGGATTCATCATCTGGCCCTTCGATCGTCAGATCTGTCCAAGGAGAGGTGGTTATGTCAGAATTTGCACCTTTAATATATGAATTCTTTAAAAGAAGAAAAAGCCCATCACCAAACTATTGAATTGAAGACAAGTAAATCGGTTCTAACAAGTTCATAGAAGAGATAGTTACCCATCAACTCATTCTTAAGGGGGAATTGCAGCTAGCAATCACAATACGAAATTAGAATTCGCACTTACGGTCCTGTCATGCTCTATCAAAGGGTTTTCCTACTGAACTCTCAGATTTACTCATGATCCAATACAGAATTCACTTCGAAAGAGTTACTATCCCAACTTGACGAGTCAGAAGAAAGAGCTCTTTCTATTTATCTACTAGTTGAGAAAGTAGCATTTTACGGGTTAGTAGCTGCCTAGCTGCACAGGGAATTAAGGACAGACATTAACTCTTCCGGTACCATCAGACCTACTTTTCATAACAACAACTCAGACCGGAACCGCTAAAGGGATTGATCTGCCAGTATCCGATAATGGCGAATGCTTACCTGCTTTTAAGACGGGGAAAGATATATGACATATAGGAATGGGGATTCATCTTACTACTACTTGTTCTTGCTTGCCGCCTTTACTGCGTCAAAGTTCTTCCCCGCCAGTAGCGATTACACAGGGGAGTTATGAAAGCAATTTTAGCGAAGACCTATTTCGATGGGCACATGCTTCTCAGTAAGTACTCTATTTCCTTTGAGCTTATGCCATCTCCTTCCATAACTTCATCATTAACGGATTACCTTGATTCGACTTCTAACCATTCATCATCTGATGCTGATTCTTGAACTCCTTCTTCTTTGTTTATTTCTTTTGATGGGGTTCGAGTTGGTTCAAGGACCAGTTTGTTGGTCTTCATGCTTATTTATCTTAGATAACTCATCCAAGGTCTAGTCACCTGTTCCTCCTACTTCCCCAAGCACTAGTAAGGTACTTCTTTATACGATAGCACGGTGAAAGCATCCCTCTTCTCTCAACTTTCATCAATAACTCGGCTCTGATAAAGCTGCTTTTTCAACCTCGGGTTTAGTTTACGGAAAGACGGTTAAATAGGCAGGCCGCAAGCCCAATCAAGTCCCCAATTAATAAACTGAACAGGAAAGTTCTGGGCCTATGGAAGAATTTCAATCAATCGGTGCTCGAGTCTACGGTTCAGAAGCGAGCGAGTACTCATTTTGTACATTTATCATGATATTTACTTTTGGTGAACCCTCTTTTATGCTGTCTCACTTCATAATCTTTCCTTTCTCACTAACGGATATGGAAGAGGGTCTTGCAACTACGAGTTAATCCCCTTAATGACCTCTGAAGGCTGCCTCCCCAACCTCTCACATAAAAGAACCTGTTCATCACTCTTCTACTTACGTCATCTTATTCGCTTCGATACGCTTCGCTACGCTTCGCTTTTACCTTCGTCCTCTACGGTTGAGAAAAACAAGGAAAGAGGAAAGAAAGAACAAAAGGTTGAGCATTCCCTAGTGAGAGGACCTAACTACACAAAAATCCATTATCCTTTCTCGAAGCCTAAGGGATTGAGAATCCAGGCTTGGTCACTATGATAGCCTTAGTCTTGTAAACCCCCAATCAATGGTCGAAACGGTCCTCTATATAAAATTCTATGAGACCCGGAACCCTTATGCCCTTTCGTGAAAATAGAATCACTCCTGTCTTCGCTGGAACTCTACCTATCATGTACCCTATCCATAGGAAGAAAAAGCAAGAATTCATGAGCTCGGTCGTGAGCCATTAAGCGGAGGTCTGTCTCAACGAACCTCATTACCCCCTGTATCTGATACCAACAAAGCAAAATCCTTTTATAAACCTTGGGAAAAAGATAGGGTTTTATCTCAGTTTACTGTAATATATGCACTGGGTTTACACTTTTATCATATTTCCATGAGCTATCCCTTAACTTTGAGACTGATAGCAAATAATTGAGACTGATAGCAAATAATTTATCCCCGCTGTAGAGCAAGGATTCGAAAGTAAACCAACTTCCACATTCCCGTAGCCGAACCAATAAAGGCTGTCAGACCAAAACTTCCTAGGCGAAAAACCTTGCTCTCATAAGAGCTACGAGCTAAGAAAGGTCTTTCCTTTCCAAAGAGCTATAGGTACTACCTGCCTTCCCTTACCTGTCCCATCAACAACTCGTGATCGAATAGCTGATTTCCTTCTTTTCGGAATGGGCATTGCACCTCCTGGTCTTGCTTCAGGTTCGGAGGATGACAACTTGGCTCGAAGCACGTCCTACCCCATAAACATCGAATTACGAGGTATTAGACATATTGGCATAACATCCAAATCCCGATATCAAATAATCCTCTTTTCACGATGTAGTGACAACCCTATATCTCGTATCTTAATACAGAATTTTACTCACTCTTAGATGATAGTTTGAAACTCCTAGGGAAACCCCCATAGGAAAAGCGGGAGACCTGTCCTAAAAGAACCCCAAGGAATAGTAGAAACCAGAAACACAAGTGATAGCAGTTGGATTTGCTTACTTGTTGGACTAAGCTAAGCTGGTGGTTGGTGTTTATTATCTCACTGATTCTGAATCTTTATCTTTCTATATTCACGTTCGCCATACCTATTGCACACTACCTACCCGAATCGATGAATCTTCATTTACTACTCGAAAAAGCGGGATAACTTTCTATTTAATATACGTGAAAAACCTTACTTCCCGAATTTCCCTAATAGATCCCGATTGAAATGACAAAAGTTGTTACTCACCTAGGGGCAAAAGTATGTTTTGCTAATTTAACTCTATGAGATAATTTCAAATTCGATTTTGTGTTACTCTACTAGGGTCAAAACCTTATTTTTTTAACGATTTTGAATGACCCGTTAGGAAAGGAAATCTCAAAGTATCCAAAAAAGACGGGTTTTAACAACTTTGCAGATTTCTTTTTCAATTTGTTAGCGGAAAAGTAAAAGTAACCATTTTTCCCGGGTTTTTATCCAAGTTGCAGATTTGTAATTCTATTTCTTCCCTGAAAAGTAAAAATAACCCAAAATACGGGGTTTTAACAATTTAGTCGATTTAGAATTCTATTTCCGGGCAGAAAAGGGAAAGTAACCTAAAATCCCGGTGTTTTATCAAAGTGATCTATTTATTTCGAGCTTTATTAGCGGAATTTGACTTGATACCTATTTTTACGGGGTTTATAACAAGTTTTCTATTTCGACTTCGACATTATCGGATACTGGTCTCGGTCTCGTAACTGATACTCGAACTTGGGAAAGAACTTATGGAACTCTTCATTCAGCTAGTGACTCAAACTCCGAACTTGCTTTCACTTTCTATGGGAAACCCCCTTACTGGAATGCGCTCTTTAATGCGCTGTTTATTGGTTTTCCTGGGTAAGAGGGGAAAGCTGAATCCAACTCTTTAGCGAGTGACTCAAACTCCTCATTCATTCCCAACTCGTGCAGCTAGACCTCAACCATATCTTTAATCGGCTTGAGAGACGGGACTTAATGGAATCCCTATCGACTTTCTTTTTTTTTTAACTTCTTTTTTGCGAATGTGCTTTCCGAAAGGTAATTTAGTAGCAACAACTTCAACCCTGCCCAGTGGCTCTCATTCACGATTTCTTGATGGCATCTCTAATCCCCTTGAATTCCTATATAGAAAACCCAACTAAGAGGGCGAAGCCTGAGTGATTCAAATCATAACTTCTTTCTTCGATGCCAATCACATACCCATTTCTTCTAAAACTGTTCGTCGACTAGCTACATAAACCCGTAATCCCGGACCTACCTTTCGCCGTCCTCCCCGATCAGCAATCGTCGCAGGACCAATAGGTTGATTTACTGAGCTGCTTTCTTTTTAAGAGTACGCGCCCGCACCGAAGCCGGGCCATTTCCCCAACCCGTAAAGTCCTTCGTCCAAGATTCCGAGGTACCGTAGGACCTGGCTCGTTGAGAAAGAGTCGTAGCTGAAGAAGCTAGTGGCTACAGAGCGAAATCTGGATTGAACCAGACACACGTAAAGAAGGAAGGCATTTCCCAAAGGCGGTAAGAGTCCAAGTCCGAATGGGGTGTAACTGAATTTCCGGTTAGAAATAGAATTCGAAGTTGTTCACTTTAAGCCCGCAATTAGTGAAAAAGGCTAAAGTCTATAACCTATATGAGTGAGATGCAATAAATTCGCGGTTGACCCAGAAGCGAAGCCAGGAGCGCTTCCCATTTAGATGACATCTATTCTTCTCTTTCTTCTTTCGGTTCGATCTCCTTTGAATGAGCGCCTCTAAAAGCCTTTTCCCAATTGAACTGCAAGTTAGTTGCTTTCATGGTTCTCAAGCCCCCTTAACGGAAATCGAAGAACATCACGATTCTGTTCTATACTCAAAGCTTGTCAGCTCAGCGCGTTTACGCCTCTTCGCCTACCACAAATAGAATAGCGTCTGATCATCGTCTTAGATCAGCGATATTAGGTTTTTGGGTTTTGGAAGTACCATGGACGATGTTCTAACCAATTCAAAAGGAGCAAACTCCCTATAATATCTTCCCCTGGTCTGTCTCATGTATATTCCGCTTGTGCGATAGCGACGAGGTATTACTATTCGATATTTATTGATGCAGATAGGTGGTACCCTTTGCTTTAGACAGCTCATGTTCCACTACTAATTTGAGTCATTCCTTTCTTGCATATCATTTCAATGGAGCCTTTGGAAAGCACGTTGTAAAAGGGTCTTTGAAGGCTCTGACAAGACCACATTCCCGGCTCAAGAAAGAAGACGAAAAGAACTCGATTTAGCGAATGAATCGATTCTATGAACACCAGCTCGGGATTGCTTATGTATTTTCTTGGGTGAAATGAATGCTACTCATCTTCTTTGATTAGATTTCGGAGTTTGGGGTTACGATTGACGGACAAAATACACCCCTCTCCATTCCCCTATTCGTCCTACGTACGCTAATTCATCTGTAATGGTTTGATCCACAATTGCTCCTGTTGTTGGTGTTTACTATGGGGATGAAATAGGTTCTTCCCTTATTTCTTCGGTTTCAGAATCCGTGATAGCATTACCAGCTCCGGTTATGGAAGATAGAATCCCTTCGCTTCTCTTATCTTGCCCGCTTGAAGAGCCAGGTTAGAGCCTTACCCTACCTTTAGCGAATTAGGAAGGCTAAGAAGAAGTACCTATAAAAGTCTCTCGCGTTAACCTTCGATCGCGAGCATGACTAACTCTCTCGGGCTTAGAAGAATGCCCGTTTCCTACGCTAATTCATTTGATGCTTATACCCGAAATGCTGAATTCCTTTTTTCATCGGCTTGATAGCTCGAACTATGAATCCTAATCTCCTAATGCCCTTAACTCCAACAGATAAATCGATGGAATTGAGCAAGACTTTAAGCTTTGGCTCGGCTTAAGGGTACAATCAGATGTCTAATTGGAATACTCCCAGAGGAAGGGGATAGCATCTCTTCCAAGACCTTTGAATAGGACTTACCTCCCTCACAACCTAGTCTGCTCGTTAAAGAGAAAGAAAAAGAGAAAGAGAAAGTCTTGTAGCAGATACGCAGCTAATCAAATATGCCCGGGTTGACAAAATAGTCGAACTTTATGAAAGAGCTGAGCCAATCCTATCTTTTTCTAGCAGGAAGAAAAAGAGTGATCCTTCTGTCACTTTACAAGAAGTTAGAGATGCCTTGTTTTCTATCTATGAAGGGTTTGAAAGCCCCAGGCCCTGTTCTGGATTCAATCGTTATAGTTACGCGAACTGAACATTAGGAGTAGGAGTAAAGTAGTGATGCCACGAGGAGGACACCTTGAATTCACTTTCATGCAAGAATGCCACGACTCTCGGTGGGCTGGCCACCCCGTCAACTTTTCTCTGACATACGATTCAACTGGGAGTTATTTGATTGAGTGTCCTAACGGCACCTGAACACAGGATCCGAGCAAGAGCCGCCTTATGGCTCTACTCGTTCGATTCCCCTTTGGGGCGGACAATGTGCTTTGATATCGGTATGATGAGAAATCACCTTTAGGCTAAGAAACTGAAGCCTTATATAAGCTAGACGAGATTCCTCAGGGCGCAGCTACTTCTAGTTATTTTCCACAAAGCAAGCCGATATAACCTGTGGCATTTAGCCTTCATACATCTGATTTACTTTCAAACAACCGGGAAGACTCTGACCATCAAAGCTAAACAATGGATTTACTTCCATAGAAATGATTGGACTAAGCCCTTGGGGGAATAAACATCACTGAACCTCCGAAAGCTGCTGAAATGTATTATTGAATAGATCTTTTAAGTTCTTGGCCTGATATAGGAAAGAAGTTTTAAGTAGTTCGTGCTTTCGTATTGAATAAATGTTCGCTGGCTGTAGCCTTTAGTTAGACCAATCCTGTACCTTTAACCTATCGATCGTGAAGCCATACTCACTCCCTTCCCGTTGATCAAGCAGGACTTCATTCTATCGCATCACCTGGCTAGCAACTTGCTTTCACTCCTTCTTCTTGAGTAGATAACGCGTGAAGGAACCTTTTTCAAAGAATAAGAACAGCGGAGAGAGGCCTTATGCAATAGGTTTTCCCTGTTTCTGAGATAGTTGATTGATGATCTTCTAGTTAGATTCCTTCACAAGTTGATGATAGATTTCTCGTTTATCGTACCAGGGAATCGGTTTCACTCTCTTCTCCAGGTTACTTGTCTGATGTTGGTGTTGCTGACGTGGGGATTGAGGGTCAGAGATGAAAGTCTTGTGAAAGCACATACCCAAGCCCTACTATTAGGCTCACCTGCGCTTCCAACGAGCCAAAGCAAAGTAGTTTAAGCGATCGGAAAGGAATGGCGAATCGATAGTGCCTGATCTTGCTTTGAAGGTTTCGGTAGGTCCCATCGAGCCTCTGACTCAAGGTTATTAGATACCGAAGTCTATCCCAAGCCCTAAACATAGCTAAAGACCGGGCAGCTTCAGAATCCCGCAGTAGACCTACAGCAGCAGATAACCCAGGAGCACCACGAGCGCTACCATCAACGTTTAACTTGACAAAACCTTCAGTCGGTCTAGTCCAACCAATAAAAGACTCACATCTTTGTTTTGGAATCTGCCAAACTCATCCCAAGCTTCTTTAGCCACTATTTGATAAGCTCGAAAAGGACAAGAGAAGTCGGGGTCATGCAGCAGACAGACCGCCTATTGACAGACGAACTGTAGGCATCCTCGAGATCTTTTATACAAGGCTATCTCAGGCACGAGCCAAACTCAACGAGGTACGACCCCGCAGCAGGTATAAATATTGTGGCTTGAAAGGATCTAATTTCAAGGATCTAATTTCATTGTCATTTTAATCGTACTATGGAACGAAGAGAAAGGTGATGCTACCAAACGAATGGAAAGCATGAGCATGCTACGCACCTTTAGCCAAGGACGAGGATATTATCGACGAGAATCGCTTCGCATCGACACCGTCCAAGAACCAGCTTCCGAAGGATAGCCTGTGATAGTGGACTGGCACCCATGCTCAAAGCGGACATGAAAGTACGAACAAAATCAGCAAAAAACATAGCAGCAAAGAAGACCTTTGTGCATAGCGACGACTAGATTATACGGACACTTCTTCGTAAAGGGGCTCAGTTCTCCTGAAGTTTTATGCAATAGACAGCAGAAGCGGCTAAGTCTTAGGGATTTCATAACGCCTTGCGAGTTAACCAAGCCTTACATTAACGATGGGTGTTGAAGCACATCCTCGATCTCTAGGTTACTAGGCCGGGGAACGAGCCCTGCCAAAGAAAAAGAAAGAATCAGCAAGAGAAGAAGACCCATCTGAAGGGTGAAGCGAATAAGTAGGATTTCTTGCTTCGGGAATGAATGTTATACGCTTTCTTTCTCTTATTGAGGACGGAGGGCTTGAGGAAGATAAATCCTTTATCAACCCGGGGTAATCCGAATAAAAGGAGCTTTCTTTCAGGAATGGAATCAGCCTTTGTTTCCAACTCGATATATTCCTATTCCGCAAGTCAAGCCTGCGAGCCAGTCTCAGTCCTCCGAGTCAATCAACGACGAGGCATTTAACTTGTCGAATAGAAAGCGCCCCATAGGAAACCATAAACTCTTAGGCTAGAAAGAATAGTTAGCAGAGATTTTGCAGGCTAGGCTAAGAACAGGGTTGGGATTCCCCCGCCCGGTAGTGAATCAATTTCCTCCTTCTACGCCTTTGTACAGTACACTTCTTAGCTACGCTTCTAACCCCGTTAAAATGCTACTTCCTTCCCGAACAGAGAATTTCCTCTTATTCGTACTCGCTCGAAACAAAGAGGAAGACTCAATCCCTTAACTCGCTAACCAAGTAAAAGACTCAACCTTATCCATTCCCAACTCTAAAGCTAGGGAAGGCTGCCTCTCCGAATCTCAACTACTTCCTTTCCGAAGAACTAGGAATGGGAAGAACTCCTGGCTTCAAAGCAAATGAAAAAGTGAAAGATCTTATCTTATTGTACGGATCAGCTATCCCTTCTTCTAGCCATGGGGTTTGTCTTTCTGTACTCGTGAGCTTTTCTCTTCCAACTCGCCTGCCTGCTTTTGCTGCACGACCTTAGCTTATAGGAAAGCTTAGTCTTAGTTGCAGGAACTCTAGCTCGACGCTTCGAACGAAGACTGGAACCTATTTTAGAGCTTCGGCTTAAGAGCTAACCCTTCCGAGCAATCTCTCGCTTCTACGGTTTATTTAACTTTTGAGTCTCGATTCTTTACTTCCGACTCAGAAATTGGCTCACCAACTTATCAGATTTGAGATCCCGCCTTCATAGTCATCATAGGGCTGAACCCTTACTAAACCAAGGTCTCGAAGAGCCTGATTTATGCTTTGAGTCTATCTTGCCCGAGAAAGTGATACAAGTTAATGTCACCCGCTCGATTAACTAAGCAGGGAAAGCTTGCTTTGTTCATTTGAACTGGGAAGAACCGCATCACCTATAGGCTCAGAGGACGAAGTAGATAGGCGAACTAACTGTCTAACGAGCTAAGTTCCTAACCTTCTCTTCCTGTCTAGCTCGCACCTTCTCTAGCTCGCATAAGGATATCCGCTTTCCTACCAGCAAACCGGACCAAGGGAGCAAGAATGCCTTGTCTTTCCCTGGACAAATAGCATATGAGCTAAAGGTGGTAGGTCCTGCTGCTAAATTAAATGCTACTAAATCTACTTTTGAAAGGCATACTGTCTCTTCGCTCAACTTGAGACGTACCCGATAATGGATAGGGATTAATTAGGCATTCAAGCCCGTAGCTACATCTCTTCATTCCGTCCCATCCTCATTAGCTGATTGATTCTCTGATGGAAGAGATTCCTTTAAGTACGGTAATGGGGAAGTAAGACCAGCTTTCACCGTTCTAGAACCATACCCATGAATCAGTCGCTCTACTAACTCCTCAGAAAGAATCGTCTTACATGTCTCAGCAGTTGCAGTTAAATACCCAACAATTAAATATGGGTTTGCGGCTTCAAGCACAGAATTGGTATTACTGGGATTTGGTTTTCTTGTTGAAAGGCGGTAAGCAGCTTTCCTAGAATCGCCAGATATAGGGAATTATTCAATTCATTTCCTTCGTCCTCCTTACCTTACGGCTCGGCGCTCTTTCGCCCAAAAGAAAGTTAGGGTTGATTTGGTCCAATCGTTGGCAAGTAGAGACAGGATTCAAAGGCAACCACTTCTCCATTATACGAACAAAAGGAAAAGCCTCTGAGAAGCCAAACTTCCTTACTAGAATCGACACTAGAATCGACTTTTTATTCTTTCTTGTGGGTAATTCCTTAATGATTAATCCCGAAAAGCTATAACAACAAGAGTTCAAGTGGGAATTTGGTAGGATTATGGAATGCCTGCTTCTGCTTCTTAGATTGGGAGTACCCCCTTCACAGCTACAAAAGTTAAGGGATTGAGTCCCATTTACTTGCTCGAGAGACGGGTTAAAGTGCTGGCTTCCTAGTTCTTGCTTAGTGAATGTAGACAGACGATGTAGACCAGTCAATTCCCGCTCCCTTTTCAGTAGAGAGGAATACGATTCCCGCTCCCTTATGAGCAATAGGAGGATCGATATTCAATTAGTAATACCGGGCTTTCAAGTAGAAAGACAAACCTTATCTAATCAACTCAAAAGGGATTCAACCTTTGAGTTCGAGCTGGAGTTCCTACTGACTTTCCCACTTTCGTACTACAAAAAAGGTTTGTTCGGGTAGGGAGTGAGGAAAGGGGCATACCTTGGCTCAACCAACTAATCTGGTGGTTAAAGATGGCATTCTTCTATCAGAGTGAGTCATTTCTACTGGCTCAGGATCGATAGGGAATTCAAAGTTTTTATCTTCTACAGATACAGAAGCAGTAGTAGTACAATAAGATCTTTCACTATTGAGTTTTCCTTGTGTGCTATCCAACTGCACGATTCTGCGGTTGTTTGATTTCATATTGAACGAAATTCTCTTGTTGAGCTAAACGAGAGATGAATCTCATATTTATTATACGCTATCTCTAGTAAGTTTCAAGAGTTGAAATAATTTGTGTAACTTTGTGCTTTTTCCTCTTCTATGCGCTGTCAGCCCTAATCTTTCGCTCCACGCAAACCAAGTACCCATTAGTTTTAGCCCGTGCACCTCCTTCCGAAGCAAGTAATTTGATTACTTAGTGTAGTGATTCTAGTTTGTTGGTTACTGTAAGAGTCAGAGTTGCTTTCTCTTCCCATTCGTCTTGTCTTTCTTTAATTTCTGTGTAAGAGCCAACAAAGGGAATTCTTCCTTTTAAGTAAAGTCTGCACATGAATGATCCAATTGCCTAAGCTGACGTTACCCTCTCAAAAAGATATGCCTAAATCTGTGTCGGATCAACTATAGGTAAAATCTCTTGGTTAAGGATTGCATTTTATCCAATGGAGAATGTAATACGGGACATCAACTGAGACAGGAAATGTATTTAGGTTGAAAGCCCTACTCTACGTCTAGACTTTATAAGAAACCTACAGCTACTATTATGTTAAGAAGATCATCATTTATACGATTGTTGTTAAGACCGGGAAACCTAGGTACGAAATAGGGAATCTTTGAATGCAGTGTACGGTATATGACCAAGGTAAGGATGGACCGAAAGAAGGGAGGGGCGAAGATGCGAACGAGAAGCCCCCACATAACCAACCGGTGAAGATGAAGACGAGAAAACGGACTATTCGGCTAAAGGTGATGAGAGATTTATGATAGCTTGCTTTGGGATAGGGGATTAGGATTCCTTCCTTGTATGAGTATTCAGAAGAGCTCACCATTACCTTAGACCGTCTAGTGTCAGGTGCCTATTCTATTAGCAGACTAGAAGAGACAGAAGGTCAGAAGGAGGGCTTAGCAAGAATCGCTCGGGTGACTCCTAGAAGAGATAAATCAGTAGGTCGGGGCAAGAAGGTAAATCCTTTTTCAGCGGGATTGGATTAGTCATCTTACACGGTTGAGTAGCTTACTGGCTAACGAGCATAGGTTTAACCGCTTATGAGGTATTGCCCCTAAGGAAAGCCCGAGCTCAACCAGATGAAAGGTGCGAAGCGGGTCATTAGAGGAAAGAAAATCACAGCAAAGAACAGAATAAGTTCTAAGAATTCCGTATGAAAATAGTAACTCGAGTTGACATAGAATCCATACGAATATCTACTCTTTCGAGATTCGAAACCTTAATAGTAGTGGCTGTCCAAGCCGAGAAGAAGAAGACGAGGGCTCTAACTCTAGCTCAATCGGTTCATTAAAGGGGAGCTCTTAGGCTCGTAGCTCATTTGATGCGGATATAGAATCTATTGTTTTATTCCCCTATTCGTACTACGCTAATGAATCTTCTGCCATTGGAGATAAAAGTAGATACCCATTTCCAGTAGGCATGCAATTAGTCTGACTAACTAAAAAATATTAGTAAACAGGAGAAGAAAGATGTACGGCAGACGGAGTCGAGTCGATTGAAATCCAATCTTCGCATTACCTAACCATTTAGAAGAAGATAAGATCCACCTATTACCCATAATCCCCATTCCTCAGACAAGGTATCCCGAATCACTGTCATACTTGAAAAAGAGGAATAACGAATTGCGTATCATAATAGGATAAAAAGTACACCTCTCCCACTCCCAAGGCAAGGCGCACGGGAAGGACCTACGGAAACACCAATAAACTCAAGGCCGGACATAGCTTCTACTGCTTCGAGCTCCGACAGGACAGATGGTGATTCGTATGAGTCAAAGTCTAATTCAGAGTTATCCGTTCGTTAGGCATACCCCTCTTCTATCGCTGCTACTGAGCTAGATGCCTAGCCGGTCTTTGCAAGTGAATAGAATCCATTTCTTTGAAGACCAGACACCTTAACTTACTCAAGTCCGATAAAAGGATATGAAAGAGATGAGAGGGAAAAGACTTCCAGGTCTTGCCCATCCAGTTAGTCCGACAAGAGCTCTAACAACAAGTCAAGTGCAGTAAACCGGGAATGGGGGTTCCTTTGGTAAATCTCATTCGAAATCCTTAACTTTCATTTTCGGTTACTTCTCGATTTCCGATAACAAATCGAATTCTAAATATGAAACTTTCAGTCAGCTCTATCTCTTATTTCTAGTCCTCGATTCATCACTTTGCGTAAAGAAAGATCGCTTAGAAAGCAGCTGCATCCATTACTTCTGTTACTCTTAGGTGAACATTCAATGAAATAGGCCACTTCATCCTTCTTTGGAGACGGTAGACCATGTCTTTCGTTCTTGCCCTTTCGCTCTCTTTGTTTGGCGTAAAGTTGATGGCGACTTAATTGCGAAATCTCCTTTGATGGTTGAGGGGACGAAGTAGTGGAATAAGGAGGTTTTTGGAAACAGAAAAAAGGAATTGAGAGCAAGGGCCCTTGGTATACAAAGGGCTTTGGCACGGTCAGGATCACCTCATTTGTTTAATCTAAAACAGGAATTGATGGCTTGAATGCAGGGTTCTTCCTAAAATTATGGGAGACAAAAAAAGATTCCCTTTGGAAGCTAGTCAGTAATGCTTTCGAACATGCTTACTTTCCTGAGGAACTAAACGAAAGACTTCTTAGTTTGAATTCCGAAAGTACAAACTCCAGAGCATTTGAAGCTGTTTCGCCCAATTAGTCTTTGTTGTCTTGCATATAAGATCATTACAAAAATTCTTCTTATGCGACGTAGGCCTTTTCTTGGGGATTTAATTGCACTAGCCAACACAGGTTAGTTTTATTCCCGTAAGGCGGATAATATCCTTCTTTCCCAGGAACTCATACATACTATTAAGCGGAGTAATAGTCAAAATGCTTTGATAGCAGTTAAAATTGATCTGGAAAAAAGCGAAAGACCCCCTAACGTAATTCGAATGGAGGTCCGTAATGGTTCTCGGAAGTTCTTGACGATTTCTCTATTGAATCGGGGTACGAAGGTAAAAGCGAAGCGAATAATAAGGAGAAGGGGCATAAATTAGTCTTGAAAAGTCTAAGATATTTCTTTCTACTAAAGCTAGGGGAAGTGGCAGACGCATGAGTGCTCTTTTGGGCATAGCTAGTACGGATGACTTAGGCAAGTACTTGGGACTCTTATTCATGGTCGAGATAGCAAGGCGACTTTAAAGGAGGTTATAGAGAAAGTGCAAAATAGACTCTCCAGTTTGGAAGTATAAATATTTGAGCATGGCGGGAAGGGCTACTCTGATAAGCTCGGTAACCAGTGCAATTCCAGCTTATCACATGATGACCATCTTCTTACCTAAGAATCTTACTAGTTCGCTGGACAGCCTCAATAATCGCTTTCTTTGCAGTGGAAATGATCAGAAAATGGGTCATTTGGTAGCTTGGAAAGATCTTTCTTGCCCGAAGAGAATGGGAGGACTGAGCTTGAGACGCATGGAGCTAGACAATCTTGCTCTTTTGAAAAAAAACAGCGTGGCGCTTTGTACATGAAAAAGATAGCCTTTAGGGTTAGATTCCAAAAAGCAAAATCACAAAGTAGGTGATGACGTCTTTCCTTACTTGAGTGAAAGACATGGCTCTTACCCGTCTTGGTCTTATACTTGGCGTGGACTAACTAAAGCTTGTGCGGTGCTGGGTAATGGCTTAAAGTGGCCAATCGGTGATGGTGCAAATGTGAAGTTTTCATCCTTGCTTGCTTAATGATCCTTTGATTAATGTGGCTGGAATGCCAAGGGGGGATACGGAAGCTCTTGTGAGGGAATATTGGAACAATGGGGGTGGCTGGAATATGGATTTCATTTTAACCGAGCTGCCTATGGAGATATCGTTGAAGGTTATTGGGCATCCCTTGCCCCGTTTGTTGACGAACTCGGATCGAAGAATTTGGAAGCATACTGAAAATGGCATAAGAGTCAATTTACTTACTGAAATTCGAGATTGAGTTGAGAACTTTTTAAAAACACCGTAAAAATCGGTATCGAGTCAGTTTCCGGGCTGAAATCGAATTCAAAGTTTGCAAAGTTGCTACAACCCCGTATTTTTGCTTACTTTGACATTTCCTTTCCTAAAAAGAATTCTAAATATGATAACTTGTTAAAAACCCGTCTTTTTTGGATACTTTGACTTTTCTGCCCGGAAATATCATAATAAATATGAAAAAAAACATACTTTTGCCCCTAGTAGAGTAACAAAGTTCACGATTGAGAAGGAGCTCTATGAGTGAAATTCGCAAAACATACTTTTTCCCCTAGGTGAGATACAAGTTTGTACATTTTGAATGAGCTTCCCTACCTGAAAAGGCATAATGAACTTTTTCCGCTATATGGGATAGCACTTTTAAGATTTGGAATTCAATTTGTTACCGGAAAAGGGGAAGTAACCATTTTTTACGGGGTTGTAGTAACTTTTCATATTTTTAATGATCTCATAGAGTGAAATTAGCAAACTAAGGTTGAACCCTAAGGCGAAGACGAAGAAGGAGTATGGCACGAATTGCTTGAATTGAAAGCCTTAGCACTCCCCCAGGGAAGAACCAAGACCTTAATAAAAGCCCAATCAAAATCCAGAGAGTGAAACCTATTAAGGGTCTGGTGTGGAATCTATGTCTATTTGCTCAAGTAGATGCATAAAAGGAAAGAGGAAATCCCATACAAGTGGCAATCTAGCCCTGAGAGCAATCTGTACCCGAAAGCGACTTAATCCCTGATTCCAGGTCTTGCACAGAGCCTATACCTAAAAGAAAGGCTAGCAAAGAAGGACCTGTAGCTTTTAAAGAAAGGCCTAGTAGCCCTATTACCTACTGACTCCACTGCCTAGAATATAACCATCGATCGTGAGCCCCCTTTCCAAGTAAACATGTATCCTTGAAAACCCACATCCTGCAAATCACAATCACTTAAGGCATCTCTGAATTCAATCATTTGTCCAGCTGGCCTTAATCAACCTCCTTCCTTCTCTTCTTTCCACAGAATCTCATTAAAATCACTGAAGCAAAACCAGTTCTTCTACGTATGAGAAGCCAATTGACGTAACAAGCTCCAAGATTAATGTCGAAGACTAGTATCTGCTACACCATAGAAAGCCGTCAAAGGCATTACGTTCATCCACTAACATGTCAATATGATGCTTATAAAAACTGAGAAAATCCAAAACAAGCAGAAAAACCACATCGGAGCATAATAAAATCGTTCTTACTTTCGGGCAACTTTCTTTACATAATAAAAAGCACGTTCGGGCGCTCTTGTCTGATAAGCTTATAAGAGCTCTAACTGCACATGGGTTCCCAAGCCCACGGCAGTTCCAAGCAAGGCCTATCATGGCTCTCGACGATATGCATACACCAATCCTTTTATTTAGACCCTGTTAGACCGATAGGACCACGTGCAACATACAGCTCTATTAGTGTTAGGACTTCCTTTAGCTCGCTGACTAGGGATCGTCTCCAAGGCTACCCACAGCTACACGCCTCCCTTAATATACTTACTAATAGTTAGTATAGCAGCACTAGCCCGTTTTTAGTATAGCAGCACTAGCCCGTTTAAAGCTGCATTCTCCTTGTACGTAAGGAGGAAAAGCAACCAGCAAGACTATCGCTATTGGCTCTAGCTCTACTACCCATAGAAATAGCTCCCACAGTGAATACACAATAGACTTGGACTAAGCCTTCCCTTACCGTCCCAAAGCAGGGCAGGTATAAGATAAGACGAGGCTAAGCTGATACATCTAGTCGAACTAGAAGGATATGAATGTATGGGTCGAGGCTTCATTTCCAATGATCCCGCTTTTTAAAAGTCTGATCCCAGGCTTTACTTTTCTTCTCAACTTGTATGTCTATCAAATAGTTGACTGCAGCTCTCTTACGGGTGTAAAGATCTTTTTGAGAACGACCCATCTCTTGTTGAGCGCCTGATGCTTTCTTTTGATTAAGAAGTTAATGAAGATAGTGGATTAGGGTTTTAGGAGTATTCAAAGGGTTTTATTAAGATTCTTGTATAATGTAGAATGAAGTTTTTCATTTCTTGCTTCATACCAAAGATTCATTGGGAACCTCCGTACCAAGGCTGTTTTTTGTTGAATTCTGATGGTTCCTCCTAAAATGGAAAAGGGGGTGCTGCTGTTCTGATTAGAGATCACTTTTTGGTTTGGACAGCTGGTTGTATGCGTAGAATTCCTCTTGCTAATAGCCTTCAAGCATAGTTTTGGGGACTAAGGGCTGGACTGATGCTAGCCCCCCAGTCTAAAAGAATTCCAAAGCTTTTGATCAAAGTTGCTTTTTTTTGGTAAAAACCGAAGAGATAAAAACAATTAAGTTAAACTAAGGCCACGAGTCTCTGCAAGACCTCTCGGATCCGCGTCCAAAGCTCCAAGAACAGCCTCAGTTGGGGTTATGAATACTTCAAATTCTTCCTCCATCTCACACCCTAGTTTAGACATCAAATCAGCACTCAAATTGCCCTACAGAAACGTGTCTTTAGAAGTGGAAGACCACTCACGAGCTAGGATTTCCCTAATATCAGAAATCAAGGCACGTAGCGGGTGCATAGAGATATCACCTGAAAGTACAAGATCCAGCATCACCAAAGCATCCATCTCACAAATTACCTGTCGATATCCCTCATCGCAAGGCAATAAAAGCTCCAATCGTAGAGGATGAAGCTCTGCAGCCAGATTCGAGGTCACTCCCAAATTTGCTTGAAAACCTAGAAGGCACCTTCCCATCGAGTCTCTTATCACTCCACCTGCTCCATCAATTCCAGGGTTAGCACGCGAAGCTCCATCTGTATTTAATTTGACTATCTGCTCCGGAGTATGAGTCCAATCGATCAACTTCGCAGTCTGCAGACCACTTACCGGCTTACCCCAAGCTGCTAAAATTTCCCGAGATGTGAGAACTATATTACTCACAAGTGCATAATCCGAGCCACATACCTCATCAGGTTGAAAAATAGCGTTGCAAAGCTTGGTCCAAATTCTCCATGCAGCAGTGGGAAAAACAACTACTGATCGCCTCTCATGCTTCCTCATATCTAAATTACTGGACAGCCAATCCGTCAAGCTCATATAAAAAAACTCATCCCATGAATTACGAGAGATCAACTGCTTACATATTCCCATTGCCGGCTCACAATCACGAAGTACATGCAAAACGTCTTCAGTGTGGAAGCCACAAGCAATGCATCTGGCATCAATACCCACTCCCCAAGAAAGGACTACATGCATTAGTCACCAATCTGCCACGCCAAGCAAGCCACAAAAAGCAAATCCAGCGGGCTGTCAATGGAAATTTCCATAACCAAGAGAAATCTTGCATCTCTTTGGCACCTAAATCTTTCAGCAAAATCTCATATGCCGACCCAGTTGTGAACTTCCCATTAGAACAAGAGCCAAAAATGTAAGTATCAGCCATCGTAGAAATACTATAGGATATCCCATAATTTTCATATAAAGTGAAAGCGGCACCTGCGCAAAAAGAATCTCTAAATTCCAAGAACCATTAGAAAGAAAATCACTTATAGAAAGAAAATCACTTACACGGGTATTAGCATCGACATAGTCCGTAAAAGATAAAATGCAATCACCCAAAGGTTTATCAACCCATGTATCATAGCAGAAGCTTGTAGATGAACCATCACCAATCCTTTTAACAAGCCCACGTGACAAGTCCTTGTTTAGGAGAAAGCATTCCCTTCCATGAATTAGACCAGGAAATCCGATAAGGAACTTGGGAGTTTTTAGCAAAATCAATCACATCTCCGACTACTCATACTATCCAGTTGATTGCAGACATTCTTTGGGAGCCGGGAAGTAAGCATAGTAGTAATAGGGATAGTCGAAGTAAGCGAAGCAACTAAGGTAGCTCTCCCCGCCAGATTCAAGCACTTAGTCTTCCATCCACTAAGTCTTGTGCTTACCAATTCTCTTAAAGTACTTTGCACTACTCGACCATGAATCAGAGGTAGACCAAGATACTTTCCAAAATCCTTCGTTAAATTAATAAGCATTGCTTCCGCAAGCCTGGTATTACTAGCTAGAGCATGAGGAGAAAGAAAGATGCTAGATTTGCTTACCTTTGCTCCCGATAAAAGACACAATTTTTCTATCACTGCTTTGATCACATTTGCTTGGCTTTCATTTGGAAGAGGGCTGTACGTACCTCATGTGGCCTTATGTCTTTCGCCAATTCTATCATCAGCCGTAATACAAGAATGGGAGCCCGTCCTCAAAGGCTCTCTTTGCAAAATATCAAGGCTGTATAAATCTTTCTAGAAATTTATTACCATAGTTCAAAGCTCACTAGGATCTTCAATCCAATCTCCATTCTCACCACCTAAGATCGAAAACCGATTCCTTATCCACTACCACCGGTGCTTTCTATGGGTTAAAATGGCAATTGCTATGCCCAACCCTACCACACTTAAAAGAGATGAGAGGGAGGCACTCATACTCAACCTTGTACCACTCCCCATCAAGACATATCTTGGGAACCGTAGGTTTATCAAAATGAATTTAAACACAAAGACGGGAAAAATGGACCTTAGTAGCAAAGCTTGTATTCGAATCAACTTTAAGGGCCTTACCAATGGCATTTCCCATTGTGAATAAGATTCTATCATTGTAACATTGTAATATTGAATAGACAACCCCGGGAATCTGACCCACACTGCTGTAGAGTCTATAGTAGTTTCACTAGGCTTAAACTCCGGAAACCACCTTCTAACAGTCAAGTAATGTACATAGATAATCCATGGACCTTCCTCTATCGCATATTGGAGATCCTCCATAGACGTAAATTTAAGCCAAAGCCTAAATCAATTAATTCAAATTCTGCTATAGGCATCCACATCCTCCTGACTCGCTCATCCAGAGTTTTAAAACCAATTGAAGGGCCAAGTAGCTTAATAATAAGACAATTTCTCCACCTGCGATTCAGACTCTCTTTCAGCTTGTCCGATGTAGTCAGGCTAGGCCAGAGAATCAGAAACCAACTCTGCGGATGAAGATATGCTTTAACTTGACAAGGCTTTCCACCATCGAGAAAGAAGGATCGGATACTCCTATTAAAACAAAAAAAAAGTACATCCACGAAAAGCCACTGCCTGCCTGCTGATTCACTACCTGTCTCAGCCACCAACTCTGTTCCGGTATGAAACCTTAAATGAAAAACCAGATTAGTAGAGTTGGTTGATAAAAGCTCACCAGGACTAGAAAAAAGTAAATAGCCAATTGGGGAGTTCCTTTGCTCAGCTCTTGAAGACTGTTCGGGTGAACTGGTTAATCGTCTGAGCTTAGCCTAAAGAGTACGAATGACGGTCTATCGAATATTAGGGAATTTAACCCCATCAAACCCAATAAACGACGAATTACATTAAGGAATTTGGACAAGGAATTCGTTTAGAGGCTACCATGACAACAGAGTCAATAGGTATAATAAATGCCGAGCCCGTTCATGCAAGTGAAAGAGATTCTGGTTGAGATAGATTCCTTTAAACCACTTCGGTAACCCCACGTACGAAAGCATAAAATCAAATCCTTTTCATCGGAATCTCAAAAGAGCGAGAGGTTCCGCTAAGCGAAAGCGAAAAGAAGAATTCGTGGGTTTAAGTTTTGTAAGTCTCACATAATTGATCCCGTTGGGTTCTCTGGCGGGATTTGCTTAGGATGGGATACCAGTCTTGTTAGCATCGAAGTTATTTATGGTGAGCCACAGTCTTTACATGCCATGGTTAAGTCCGGACATGAATTTATGCTATCCGTGGTTTTTGCAAGCCCTAGGTTTGAGGTTAGAAAAGAACTTTGGAAAAGGTTGGAAGATTTTACATCATCTGTGACTATGCCCTGGGTTCTATTGGGCGATTTTAATGAAGTCAGTAATAGTGGATAGAAGCTTGGCGGAAGGATGGTTTCCATAAACCGTTGCAATGCTTTCAATGACATGATGATTTCATGTGGCTTGAGTGACTTAGGCTTTCAAGGTCCTGCGTTTACATGGTGTAAGAAGCGAGAAGGAGGGTATGGCTAGAATCCAGGCACGACTTGACAGAGTCTTGGCGAATAATGCTTGGCGTGCTCTTTTTACGGAAGCAATAGTTAAAGACTTTCCAAGGCTACATTCGGATCATTGTCCGGTATTCTTGCAAGAGGAAGAGAGAGTCTCAGTTGATAAAGGTCGTAGACCATTACGCTTTCAGGCCATGTGGGCATCTCATGAGGGGTGCAAAAATCTTGTTGATACTATTTGGAATGCTACTGCGGGATCAGTCGTGGAAAAATGCGAAGAGCTATCGGGAGCTCTGACGGTATGGAATAGAGATTCTTTTGGGAATATTTGTGAAAGGAAAGGGAGGCTAAAAGGACACATCCCGGGATTACAGCGGGTACTTGCTGAGGGACGTTCTCATCAATTAGAATGTCTTTAGGAAGAACTTGTGAAAGAGTTTAATGTTGTCTTGGAGAAAGAGGAAAGATTTTTGGCCCTAAAATCTCGTCTTCAATGGTTACAACAAGGTGAGAGGAACTCTAAGTTCTTTCATCTATCTTTAGTTTTCCGGAGACGAAGGAATAAGATTTCGATGTTGCGGGATGAACAAGGCAATTGGGTGACAGATCAGAATCAATTGAAAAATATGGTAGTAGAGTTCTTTAAAAATTTATACTCAGTGGGATCCGCTTACTCATAAAGGTATCATAGTCTCTCCTTGCCCACAGCTGTCTTCTGTTCAACAAGTTAGAATGACTGGCGGTCTTACTTTGGCGTAGGTTCGTGCAGCCTTGTTTCAGATGAGACCTTGTAAGGCCCCTGTGTCGGATGGGTTTCATGCTGGTTTTTTCTCAGAGATTTTTGGAGACTATGAGTGGTGCTCTTTACTCTTTGGTACGTGATGCCTTTGTTTCTGGAGATTTTAATCCTGCAAAAAGTGAAACCTTGGTTGTCTTGATTCCGCAAATTGATAATTCTGAGTATGTTAAAAGCTTTCGGCCCATTAGCCTATCTTGTCTTACTTATAAATTAATCACCAAAGTCAGTCTTGGTGAACCGCTTGAGACCGATGCTTAATGACTTGGTAGGGCCTTTGCAAGCAAGTTTTATTCCTGTGCGACAAGGGGCAGATAATGTGCTAGTAGCCACAAGGGGCAGATAATGTGCTAGTATCCCAGGAGCTTATTCATACAATTCGAAGGACTAAGGGTAAGAAGGGGTTCATGGCTATCAAAATCGATATGGACTTATGATCGAATTAGCTGGTATTTTTTTTGAATAAACTTTGGTTACCTTTGCCTTTCCTTTTCAGTGGGTGAAATTGCTTATGTGTTGTGTCAGATCAACTCAAATGTCTGTGCTTTGGAATGGTGAGAAACCTGATAGTTTTACCCCACATCGGGTATTGAGACAGGTCTTGAAGAGCCTCGTGCGCCCTCGTGTGGAACCGGATAGAGAGGGATGGAGGCATGAATAACGTGGTAAATGGGTCAAAAGGGAGGGAGGCCAAAGCCCAGGGTTAAAGGCTGGATAAAGTCATGCTAGATTCCACGAGAAAGATGTAGAGATCGCGGGGATGGGTTCCAATCTTAGTTCAACGTTTAGATGCGTCTGCCGTTGCGCAAGAGAATTCTTATCTATCTTCGGAATCAAAGTCATCAAATTAATTCTACACCTCCCGCTTCCTTTTTTTTTCAAAGCCACTGTAAGAGTCTCATGCTGTCTAACAATCTCGTTTTCACTGCTGCTACACACTCACCCCCACAAACTCAGCTAACTCCGGGTGCGTTAACCACATAGAGTGGAAGCGAAAGGGGCGCTTACTAGTATCCACAGCAACCCGTGGTTCACATGTCAATAAAACTGGACAATGATCCGAGTGGACTCTCGGAAGATGGATAACAGCCGCCTCGGGGTAAAGTAGTCGCCAATCCGAGTTAGCCATTGCTCGATCTATCCTCTCCTGTACCTTCGCAAGACCTTTCCTCTTATTGCACCAAGTGAAAGAAGGACCCGTAAACCCCAAATCAATCAACCCACACGCAGTGATCATATACGTAAACAAATTACATCTCAAAGAAGAAGGCATAGTACCTCCTAATCTTTCTTTTAAAATACCTTATGATAGACCAGATGCAGATGATTATTCATCCGCTCACTTACGCCTCAAAGCCTATTGGCCTTTTCCTTGTTCTTAGCATTGCAGATATAAAGTCAGCTTCCTCGCTATGCTTACATCTTCTTCACCGATGTTCGTAGGATTAGAGACGACCCTTTTTTATGACCCGCCTTGACCAGGTACCTGAACGATGTCTTGATGAAATATCCCAGCGTCAGGGTTTTGCGCCTTAGCTAGTAGTAGAGGAGCCTTGAAAGAGCTAGGTGGTGCCATATTATAGGCTCGGGTATATATCAAATCATATTTAAGTGACATAGACCTTACCTTTATTGGTTCCCAAATTGACGGGTTAGTGCGAGCTTATCTGGCACTCCTCGAATAAGAATCCATTAAAAGGGTACGATTAATAGTGAAAGATTGAATTGACAACCCCGTTAGTTCTTAGTTGTCCGATCCTTCTCTCGCTAATGATCTCACCCCCGGGGCTAAAGACAGTCGTTGAGTGTCAATACTTGAGTTCAATGCCGAGATGATACCCCCACCTCCGAGTATAGGGAGACCTTTCCGTTTTCAGGCAGCATGGATTACTCATTACTCATAAGGATTTTATTTTGATGTGGTATTCCGTGAGGCTTGGGAGAAAGGAGTGGATCTTCTAGGTTCAATTTCGATAGCCAAGGAAGAGTTACAAGTCTGGAATGTGTAGGTATTTGGTAATATCTTTCGCCGAAAACGTGTGTTAATTGCCTGGCTGGCAGGTATTCAGAGATCCGAAGCCTATGGGATGTCTTCCTTTCTCCACAATCTTGAACGTGACCTCATGAGAGAGTATCAAGATAGGCTTTATCAGGAAGAGCTGCTATGGTACCAGAAATCTCGTACTCAATGGATTCGAGATGGTGATAGAAATACCCGCTTCTATCATCTCTCAACTTTGGTACGCAGGAACCGAGATAAAGTTCTGAGACTACAAATTGATGGGGCATGGGTGGAGGATCCAGAAGCTCTGAAACTGCATGCCGTGGAGTTTTATAAGACTCTTTTTGCTGCAACCACTGAGTGAGCCCCTATCTCGTTGGCAACCTATGATAAATCTACCAGAACAAGAAGCTTTGGTAGTCCCGTTCAGCATTGAGGAAGCCCGAGCTGCTTTGTTCTCCATGCACGGTTTGAAGGAACCTGGACCCCATGGTATTCAGCCTTTCTTTCTACAAAGAGAGTGGGAGGTGATCAGTGAGAAAGTCCTCTCTTTCATGAATCTTGCACTTTCCGAAGGTAAAAGCGAAGCGAATAAAACCCACTTGACATAGCTCGCGCCCATGTCACGTTGATCCCTAAAACGGAAGTCCCTTGCCAACAACCTAATATAGAATATCGGTATGTATCTTATTTATCTACTGAACATTCTATGCTTCATACATACGAATCCTTTCTAAGGCAATTGATCATTAATCACAATTAACGAGAAGCGGACATAGGGCTTACCGAACGGGACTCAAAAGACACATTTAAACACATTTACGAAGATGGGGAGCAAGCAAAGAGATAATGTAGGATAGGCGAACAGTATGAAAGAGGTTTTAGTATAAGATCTGAGTTGATAGATTCTGGGAGTACGAGCTCTTTTGTGGATGTGACTTTGGTCGCTCAATTGAATATTCCAATTCACGAGCGAGAAGAGTTGCGGCAAGAACAGGCGAATAGTCCGGGCACGAAAGTGGGGCCGATAGGAATGGTCCACGTCACGTCCACCTCAGCGTGTAGTAAAGGGTCGTACCAGCCATGCCCTAAACTTTCTAGGGATAGCCTGAAGGGAGTTCCCACGTCCAAAGCCATGTTGTAAGGATCACAGAATAGCATGACAGGTCTTTCCCCACCAAACATAGCGGATGCCAAAGGTAAGAAGCGGGATGACGACTTGTCTAGGCGGCTGCTAACAGCGAACGATCACATGCAGTTGGGGGTCTCACAGAATCCCAGTAACTCTGGCATAACCCCGTCGCAGCTGCCCTCCCTCCATCGGCTGCCACCCTCAGGTTGTAGAATGATATCAGGATGACAGATCTTTCTACGAAACAGACTTTGTCCACTGGACCTGCCTCCCCGTCCTCCTTACAAGGAGAAGACTTGACATGCAGTTACTATCATATGGCGGGATAGGTTGCGGGAGTAAATCCAAAGGAAGGGAGAACTCCGATTGTTGACGAGCAAAGGAGATCAGATCGATGGTCTTTTCTTGCTCTAAGGGTTGGGGGAGAAAGATTTGACCCTCTTTCGTAGGATTCCTCTACCCGCTTCACGAGCAGTTCGTAAACATAGCTACTGAGGCAACTCCGGGAACAGGAACTTAAAAAAGCAGCTGCATCGGCAATAAGACATTCCGCTAAAAGGCTCTTCAAGACCTACAAGCTTCTGATGTTGAGTACCATACGTTAGGAGCTTTTCTAATAGGGGACAATGTGAGAAAAAGACAGGAAAACTAAAATCCCGCAGAAAAGAACTAAGGGCTCAAACCGACAACCCCAGTTTGGCTTTCTTCTGGCTCGCTTTAGCCCTCCTGCGAGCTACCTCTCTTCATCTCGTTCCTATTCAAAGTCAGACGAGCAAGAGAACAGTCTGGCTTTCTTTTTTGCTCTTCACTTGATGCCTAACTCAAGCTTGTCCATAGAAAGAGCTCCGCTAAGCGACTAGCTGACTTCTTTCCTAAGTTCGTAGCTCAAGTTTACCAGTAGAAGCGCTTTCTTTTCATTCATTAGCTAACGCTTGCCTTGGAATCTTTGTCTTAGGTTCTCCCTGTCGAGCTCGTATTGAGCTCGTGCTTCTTGGTAAACCTGGGAGAAAAGCCTTTCTCGGGCCCTCCTTTTCTCGGCCTCTTCTTGAGGAATCGGTTCTATTTGAGAACTAAGATCGGCCTTCTGCTGGGCCCATTTTTCGTCTTGAGCCGCCTACGTGCCTTTTTACCGTCTAGCCATTATCATGGTACGTCGTCCTTCCCTGAGATGTAACCTTTTCACAAATTGTTTTTAATAAACTAGGAGGGGGATTGGATTATCGTCTTATCTATCTGTGAAACTTGTTACCTAATTTATCTTATACTTTTTTATAGGATTTATAACTCAAAAATAGGAAGAAATGGAGCGAAGTGACTACTCCTAGTCTAGAGATTGTAAAAAAGACTTAGAAGACCTTATTACTATAAGGAGAGATAAAATCCAATACAACTGGTACTATGCCCTCCTGTAGACCGTTAACTTATTAATAGGACTGAGACAGCCTTTACTTAAGGGGAGACACCTGGGAGTAAGCCTTTTTTGGTTATAGAATCGCACCTTCTATGCTTCTGTTGTGAAAGCTATTGATATCCTATTTCCACGAAATAAAAGCTTTACCCTTCAAGTAGTAAGGCCTTATTAAACGGATCCATCCTAACCGAAATCATAGAATCCTGAAGTACCATAGTGAAAATCTTACACTCTTACATAAACTACTTACCTTTCTCTGGTTCCTAGTCAAAGGCTTCCTTCTATTCTAGGTGTCTAGAGAGAATTCCTATTGATTGAGTGAGTTGACCACCAACTACCTTTCGAGAATTACCGAGCAGCCTCTACTTTCTTTTACAAAGATTTAAGGCTCGGGGAGGAGCATGTCCTGGTGGCGGCGGCTCCGCCGTTCTTTCTACCTCCATAGGAGGCTAGGGTTAGGGTTTGGTATGAAAGCGGTGCACGTTAGTCAAAATCGCCTTACACTATTTTGAGAAGTTAGAGTTAGGCCTTCATGTCTTTGAAGTGCCCCCCTTTACCCCTCTCATCTGTACTGTTAGCTGATGCTTTAGGAGTTAGTTGTATGGCTTATACCTACTATGTTTCCTTCTTGCAGTTTGCGGGTTTTTCATTCTATGGCAATGCCAAAGAAGCACACAAGTGGTATGATAAACTTAAGGGAGTTCAAGAATATGTTGTTGGCTCGAAGTTAGCGGAATTAGTGATGCACACAACGGATAATTACCGAGACCACTCGGTGATAAGAGCATTGGCTGAGGGGCTCGATACTACGCACACCCTCGTCTTTAGGTACTGCAAGATGACGATGACACCCTTGGATTCAGGGCTTATCTGGGGAATTGTTCAAAGGTTGCAGCGGAATTGCAGGCTGTTAGGATGGGGTTGGACTTGGCTTGGCAAGTTGGTTTTAGAAAGGTTATATGTGAAGTTGATGCTCAAGTGGTTATTGTCCTTGTGCGATCAGCTGATGCTAATCTTCATCCTCTTGGAGGGCTTTTATCTGACATAAGGAATCTTCTCACTAGGGATTGGTGCTGCAGCTTACAACATGTCTTAAGAGAAGGGAATCCATGTGCTGATCTTCTTGCTAAATCGGGGTGTGATCTTGAGCTTGAACTGGAGTATCTCCAAGAACCACCAGACTTTGTTTCAGCTATGCTGGATGCTGATATGCGGGGAATATCTTTACCCAGAGGCTCTAGGTGAAGAGGCTTAAGCGCTAATAAGACAGGGGTTGTCGAGGACTACCTTAAGCCTACTTAGTTGTCGGCAGGATTTTCAGTACTCATGGAATTCCTTGTTAAGCTTGAAAAATTCCTGGCTCAGTGAAGTTGCAGGGACTTGTATCCTGTAGTCCCTTATTTAACTAGGCCTTTCTAAAGCCAATTCTAATTCGGATTTCACCAAACTAACTACCGAGATTCCTATGGCTCAGCGTAAACGTCCTCTTGACACTAAAAATCTCAGCGACTTACGGGATGGACACAAAGCCTGTCGGAAAAGCGGAAACATTCAACAATGTAGAGGCGGACTGACTTAGGAAACCACTACCTGAGCATGTTCTATCGGCGACTATTCAACGTTCTTAACTATCTACGAAAAAAGACCCCGTTAGCACCCATCTTTGGTTGTGGCGGTGAAGCGGTATCATCGGAGGAATCATCAGAGTTCGCTTCATCAGCTACAGTTTGATCGATCGATCTTCGGATCCTATGCCTAGTGAAATGAAAGCACCAACTGCTACTACATGATAGGAATTAATTATCCATGAGTTTTGATTGATTCTATAATTGCTAGCCGAATAGCTGCATTCCACTTGCATTTTCAAATAAAAGGTCATCCAGATGGTGTCGTTAAGCGCACCAGTTTTGAATGGTAGAGCAGTTTCGAAGGGAAGGGGGGTTCACTGAACAAAGACCAACTCGAACAAAGGACACATACGATTTCATTCGCGAAGCAGGACCTAAAGCATAAAGCCCACACACAAGATCCAGTTTGCTATCTTTTTATCGCTTCCCTAGCGAGGCACTGGAAGTGTCCCGAAGCGGCTCGATGAGGAATGTATTCACATACATCATATTTTAGGATAGTCAGCAGGAGAGCCCTTTCGTATCTAGCTAGCTAGCTAACGTATCTTTCCAGCGGTTAGTGAGGATAAAGCGAGAATACCTACTCTAAATCTAAAGATCAACAACCTACACTATAGTGACTTACCGACTAAGCAAAGGAAGACGAAAGGGATCAGCTAATGAAAGAGCTTGATAGGCCTTGTCTTGAAACAAGCAAAAAGGTCTTGGAAGCTTTATTATAACATTTTTAGTAGAGAGAGAAGCGGAACCCACAAGCATAGGCCATCGATTAAGGTCAATTATTTTTGTCTTCTCGATCTTGATGTTGGCTTTTAAGGAAGGGTCATTTATGGAGTCAATCAGACATCTCGAACTCTGAAAACAACCCTTCTATCCATATCATCTAAATTATCAATATAGTTAAACGAGGGAGAAGTGCTCTCGTCATTATTGTAGCTGTCAAAGAGTTGAGTCAAAGAGTTGAAAGCGGAAAAGACGCATAGCGAGGTCTTCAACTGAACCCATACAGGTGAGATACTAACTGTTATAGTCATTAACCAGGGCATCCACAGTGACGAGAATGGCGATTGAAACAGAGAAGCTTGAGGCTTCTGCCGACTCTCGCATCCCTTCTCAAGAAGAAACGGACCATCTGAAACGCAGTACAAAGAAAATCAAGACAACAGAGAAACCTCCCCAAGAGGGCACTACTGGGGGTGATAAGTCCTTTAAGGAAACCTTATTGGGCTACAAATCGAAGGATGGAAGTTGAATCGACACCATGATGGTGGAAGGGGAAGACGTCGATTCCGATGATGAATCCGAAACTCTTTCGAAGGACGGTATCCCTACCGTTAAAATCACCAAGGAGATGAAGAAACTGCTTCGTGCACCGTGGCGCTCTGATTATTAAGCTCCTAGGCAAGACTATAAATTTCAACACTCTCACATCTCGTCTTACTCAAATGTGGAACCTCATGGGGGACGTTGAATTGATTGATCTTGGTTACGGCTACTATGTGGCCAAGTTTGACAACCAAGAGGACCGGAATAAGGTAATGACAGGGGGGACATGGATGTTGGTTCAGCGTAAGTTTCGGAAGTCTACTGCTAAAAAAGGCAAGCAACAGCTTAACAATCGGGATCACGATTCAAATAACAGATATGTTGCCTTGGATTCCTTAGAAAACATGGAAGAGGAAATCTCTCTGGTGATGGATGGAAGATAACCCGCAATCGCAAAGAATTCTCGATGACAGGAAACGAGTACTGGTTGGAAGGCCTTAGGACTTCAAGTGTCTAAAAGGAAACTCCAACTTCTACTAGATTGACCTTGCAAGATAAGATGGATTGCTTGAAAACAAACTTGCCCCAGAGCCTGCTTGTAATCTATAACCTCTTTTTGCCCGAGAATCAGCTCTTGGTGGTTGGGGTTTTAGTAAAAGAAAC